TACGAATAGCTCTTAATGCCGCATCTCTCCCGAGACCGGGGCCCTTTATCATGACTTCTGCTCGTTGCATACCTTGATCCACCACTGTCCGAATAGCATTTCCCGCTGCGGTTTGAGCGGCAAATGGTGTTCCTCTTCTTGTACCCTTGAATCCACAACTACCGGCGGAGGACCAAGAAATTACTCGCCCCCGTACATCTGTAACAGTCACAATGGTATTGTTGAAACTTGCTTGAACATGAATAACTCCCTTTGGGATTCTACGCGCATTCTTACGTGAACCAATACGTCTATTTCTACGTGAACCAATTTTTGGTATAGGTTTTGCCATATTTTATCATCTCATAAATATAAGTCAGAGATATATGGATATATCCATTTCATGTCAAAACGGATCCTGGTTTTTTTTACTGATTTTTTTGTACATCTGTATATCAGGTCCTTTAGATTTCGGGAGTCCTTTTTGATTTAAAACAATTACCCTTGCCTTTGTTTATGTCTCGGGTTGGAACAAATTACTATAATTCGTCCCCGCCTACGGATCAATCGACATTTTTCACAAATTTTACGAACAGAGGCCCTTATTTTCATATTTGTCACTCCTTTTCTTAATTCTGAATCTACTTAATTTAATTGGAAGAAAATAAATTTCTTAAAATTTTTAACTTCGAATTGTATCCATACGAAAGAATGTTGAAATCAAAAAACCACCCAATTATTTGAGTCTTTACTTTTGAATATACTGAATATAATATTCAAATTATATTCCCTTTAGTTGAATCATAAGAACTTACCATAATTTTGGTAATTTATAGGGAGTATACGTATAAAATTACGTTGAACCTTTCCCGAAGCAAAACCTAGAATCGGATTTTTGTTATCTAAACGAACTCGAAACATACATACCATTGGGACGTAGCTCAGTAATTAAACCTTCGCAAATCTGTTTTTGTTCTTTCTCTTGCATTCCAGGTAAAACGGCTTTGAAACATCAACTAATTAAAGAGGCATAATATTATAAACCTACCTTAATTACTCTTTTTTTTTTTCACAAATATGAAAATTTCGCATATGATTTGGCTATCAGAAAGATTACCATATATAACACAAAATTTCCCCGCCGATTCTTTCTATTCGAGCCTCTCGGTCTGTCATTATCCCTCGAGAAGTAGAAAGAATTACAATCCCCATTCCGCCTAAAATTCTCGGAATTCGTTGATAGTTAGAATAGATTCGTAGACCGGGCCGACTGATCCGTTTTAAATTTAAAACAGTTCTATATGGTCCTTTCCTATTTCTTCTATGTCGTAGAGTTAAAACCAAAAAAAAATTATTGCTTTCCTGATGTTTTCTCACGTTTTCAATAAAACCTTCTCGTAAAAGGATTTTAACAATATTTTCAGTGATATTAGTAGATGGTATTCGAACTGTTCTTTTTTCATTCATGTCAGCATTGCGTATAGAGGTTATTATGTCAGCAATAGTGTCTTTACTCATGATAAACTAAGATTATTGTTGCCCCCGAATTTTGATATAATCAACATGCTCTATTTCTTTTTTTTTTTTCTAAATTCATAAATATTTATGAATTATAAAAGGTATATACGTGATATACAAACAATCTACTAATTAAAGTAATCCATTTCTTAAAGTAATCCATTTCATTCAAATATTATAAACTATATCATGGTATTCCCTTATAATACTTCGGGTGCTAATGAAACTATTTTAGTAAAATTTAACTGTCTTAATTCCCGGGGGATCGCGCCAAAAATTCGGGTTCCCTTTGGATTTCCTTCTTGATCAATAACAACTGCAGCGTTGTCATCATATCGTATTATCATACCGTTGTCGCGTTTGAGTTCTTTACAAGTACGTACAATTACAGCTCGGATCACTTCTGATCTTTCTAGAGGTGTATTTGGCACTGCTTCTTTGATTACAGCAACAATAACGTCACCAATATGAGCATATCGTCGATTACTAGCTCCTATGATTCGAATACACATCAATTCTCGAGCCCCGCTGTTATCGGCTACATTCAAATAGGTTTGAGGTTGAATCATATCTTTTTTTATTGATTTTGTATGTAAAGGGTGAAAAAAAAAAAGAAATATTGTTTGTTCAAAACAAGAAACCTACAATTGTTTTTTTTTATCAAAAAAATTATTTTCTTTTGTTTTACATTTCTATCCTATACCGAAAGAATGAATTGAGTTCGTATAGGCATTTTTGATGCCGCTATTGAAATAGCCCTTCTGGCTATATTTTCTGCCACTCCGCTCATTTCATAAAGTATTCTTCCGGGTTTAACAACAGCTACCCAATATTCGGGAGATCCTTTCCCCGAACCCATACGCGTTTCGGTCGGTCTTACTGTAACTGGTTTGTCTGGAAATATACGTACCCATATTTTTCCACCGCGGCGTGCGTTTCGTGTCATTGCGCGACGCCCCGCTTCTATTTGTCTAGACGTGATCCAAGCGGGTTCAAGTGCTTGAAGAGCATATCTACCAAAGCAAATACAATTACCTCGATAAGATATTCCTTTCATTCTTCCTCTATGTTGTTTACGGAATCTAGTTCTTTTGGGGTTATAGTTGATGGTTGTTTATCAATTCTATCCATCTCTACTACAGAACTGGACATGAGAATTTCTTCTCATCCAGCTCCTCGCGAATTAAACGATTAAAAATCAAATATATGGTGAATAATATACTGACATTGGGGTATTCTTTAAAATTTCATTTATTTATATAGAATAATATAATTCTTTTTTTATCTTTTGATTTTATATATAATTAACCACGTATTCTATTTAATGTTATAATGAATCTTTATTTTATTTTGCTTTTTCTTATCGTATCGAATTTATTCAACCTTCTAAAAAAAAAAATTCGCGGGCGAATATTTACTCTTTCAACATTCAGTTGTAAAATTAGTCTATGACAACACAATCTTTCAAAAAAAAATTTGGTTCGTTCCGCCATCCTACCTACTGAATCATTAGGATTCCTTTTCAATAGAATCTTATGCATTCACAGGTTCTGTCGTTCCCACCACCTCTTGAGTAATGATTAGGTCTGAATTCTACAACGGAGCTCCTAATGAAATTTTTGAGTCAACCTTCTCAGTCTTTATTGGCTCGGGGCTCTTTATTTGTGGTTCTATCCACGTATTTGTCTAATTAGGGATCAATCAGTATTGATGCTTTATTACATTCTTTTTTATGAGATGACTCATAGACCGTACATATTGGAATCGTATATCGTTGGTATTCTTTTTCTATCTTTCTCTCACCTTTCCATTTATCTGTATCCTTTTCTTGCTTTACAACCAATAATCAGATTGGTTTTTCTTTTTTTTTTTGCAAAAAAGATTTCAGTTGCTACAATGATATGACTTATATATATATCCTATATATCTATATCATATATATCATATTTTGACTGGCTCTTTCTTTATATCCAGATAATGCGAAGCGATGAGTTGGTTATTAGTTCTATAGTTATTAGTTCGTACTACGAGTTATTCCATTTTTTTGAATCCTAATCCTAATAGAAAAACCAACGAGTCACACACTAAGCATAGCAATTATATCAAATGATTAATTGAATTTTTATTCAATCTTATAGAATTGTTCATTTTTTTATCATTAAATAGAAATAGAACTAAATACAAGTTAAGTAAATGTTTATTATTCTTCGTCTAGAAATATCCAAATTTTGATACCTAATACCCCATAGATAGTTCGAACTGCGTAGGAGCAATAGTCTATTTTGGCTCGAATGGTTTGTAGAGGAACCCTACCTTCTCTGATCCATTCGACACGTGCAATTTCTTTTCCGTCGATACGACCTGCAATTTGTACTTGAATTCCTTTTGTACCTGCTTGTTCAGTTAATTCAATAGCTTTTTTCATTGCTTTCCGAAATGAAACTCTATTTTTTAATTGCCCGGCTATAAATTCCGCAAGAATATTGGGGTGCCCATAAGGGTTTACAATTCTTGTAATAGCAATGTTGAGTTTTCGGTTTACACAATTGAGTTCTTTTTGTACATTGAATTGTAATTCTTCTATTTTTCGAGTCCTTTCTTCTATTAATAACTTGGGGAATCCCATATAGATTATCACTTGAATCAAATCGATTCGTTTTTGAATCTCTATACGTGCAATTCCCTCGACATTAGAGGATATTTTCAGATTTTTTTGTACATAATTTTTGATACAATCTCGTATTTTTTGATCTTCTTGTAGATCTTCGGAATAATTTTTGGGTTGTGCAAACCAAATAGAATGATGCCCTTGGGTTGCGCCCAGTCTGAAACCAAGTGGATTTATTTTTTGTCCCATAGTCCTCCACTACTATATATATCGTGAAACATCATATCGGTGTGTTTTTTTTTATTCGTTCGGATTTTTTTAAGCATAAAATAATATAGCGTATTTGTAGTTTTTCTAATATGGAATATTCTTTCTTTAAATATTCCTCAGCTGCTTTTTCCTTTTATCTATATTCGAGTTGTTCATCTGTTCATCTACAGATATATCTTTTAACACAATAGTTATATGACAGGTAGATCTTCTTATCGGATAACTCCGTCCTCGAGCTCGGGGTTTTAATTTTTTCACAGTCGTACCCTCGTTGACTTCCGCTTTACTAATGATTAAACTTGTTTCATTCAAACCTTTATTGTGATTAGCGTTTGCTGCTGCAGAATAAACCAATTTTAAAATGTCATAACATGCTCGATAAGGCATGAGTTCTAGGATCATAAGTGTTTCCTCATAGGAACGCCCACGAATTTGATCAATTACTCTTCTCGCTTTGTGAGCAGAAATACATATATGTTGGCTTGAAGCGGCTACTTCTGTATATTGGTTCGGCTTTCTGTTCTTTTTCTCCATAATTATAAGGTTCACCTCTCATTAATAAACGATAAGCATCTATATTCACTTTTATTATTTTTATTATTTATTAATTCTAATTAATAAATTA